TGTGCATATTATTTTAATAATGTAAATAGACACACTTTGGGCTTTAAAAATACTACTAGAGGTTTTCCTGTTTCCGGGGGGTTTTCAGGAGTGTTAGTGATCTCAGGAGTATTGGGGGGTAGGGGGGTTTACGCGCAAAAACCCCGGGGGTATCTTAGATATCTTAGGAGAAATATTAGTACTTTATGCTCTTGATATCCAATAATGTGGTTCTTTATTCAAAATCTTTCCACCATTAATACTATTTCCTTGCGCGCAAGGAAATGTTCAACCTTGTTAACCATTACTGTGTGCACTCTGAAATGTCAAGTGAAAGGAAAACAAAAAAAGAGAACCCCTTGCTCGCTGGAGTGAACGCTCGGCTTGCTGGGTAACGAGTCGTATGTACTCCACCATTAACTTATGCCAGCGTCGATGAAAGTGTGGGGAATAAATCAATCCATGGCCCTGAAGTAGGAACCAAATGCCAGGAATAGTTCACTGAGTGAAACCCCCACAATGGTTGTCCCTCACCTTCAATAAACGTATGCATTAAGAAATCAACTGATGGTCGGTTCTTACTACATTGAAATTTGTCTTGAAGAGATGTTGAATCAAGGTATATCTTGACTTATGAGTTTTGTATTAAGTCTTAAATTTCGTCAGTCTTACTTCCATTTATGTAATATATACTAGTAATGGTTTATGTATATCTTAGTATATATGTTGATGTATGAATGTTATAATACTAGTTATGTTAATAAAAGATTAATGTACTTGAATGCTATTGATATGGTTAATATAGTTTTATGGTGTAAGTACATATATGCATTTTTTTAAAAAAAAGCAAATATGTGCAAAGAATAGTTTAGTTTACAATCCTAGCTTTGGGAGTTAGGGGTAGGAGTTAGAATCTCCTTTCTTTGAGCATTAGGGAGGATTTTAACCTCCGACATCCGGTTTACAAGACCGGCGCTCTAAAACTGAGCTACTAGTGCAAGATCATCCAAGGGCTTTGTTTTCCAGTCAGCCTGCTAGGGGTGTTAGGACTAGAAATAAGAAGAAGTATAAGAAAGATGCAATTTGACCAATGATAATGAAGGGGTGTTCTACAGGCATACCTCCGATTCAGGTGAGAATGGCGACGTCTGCGACTAGGGCTCAAAATAAAAACTGGGTGATGGGGCGGAATGTGAGGCTTCGTTGTTTTGATGTGTGGAGGATGGGGACAACTATTAGTACGAGGATAGAGAATAAGAGGGCTAGTACCCCTCCTAGTTTGTTTGGGATGGAACGAAGAATTGCGTACGCAAATAAGAAATATCACTCAGGCTTGATGTGGGGTGGGGTTACTAGTGGATTGGCGGGGGTGAAGTTGTCTGGGTCGCCGAGGAGGTTTGGGGAGAATAGTGCTAAGGATGTAAGTGTAATGAGGAGTACTGCTAATCCTAGAAGATCTTTATAGGAGAAGTAGGGGTGGAATGAAACTTTATCTGCGTCTGAGTTAAGGCCTAGTGGGTTGTTTGAGCCTGTTTCATGGAGAAAAAGCAGGTGAATTACTGTTGCAGCTGCAATAATAAATGGGAAGAGGAAGTGGAAGGCGAAGAAGCGGGTAAGGGTAGCGTTGTCTACTGAAAAGCCGCCTCAGATCCATTGTACGAGGGTGTTTCCGATGTATGGTACGGCGGATAGCAGGTTAGTAATGACAGTGGCTCCTCAAAATGATATCTGTCCTCAGGGGAGGACATAGCCTACGAAGGCAGTCATTATTACTAGAAGTAGTAATACTACTCCGATGTTTCATGTTTCTTTATAAAGATAGGAGCCGTAGTATAAACCTCGGCCGATGTGTATGTAAATGCAGATGAAGAAGAAAGATGCGCCGTTGGCGTGGATGTTGCGAATTAGCCATCCGTAGTTTACATCTCGGCAGATATGTGCTACTGAAGAGAAAGCTGTTGCGATATCTGAAGTGTAATGTATGGCGAGGAATAGTCCTGTGAGAATTTGGATGACCAAGCAAAGGCCTAGTAGAGAGCCAAAGTTTCATCAGACTGAAATGTTAGAGGGTGCGGGAAGGTCAACTAATGCATCATTTGCGATTTTTAGGAGTGGGTGGGTTTTTCGGAGGCTTGCCATTAGGGTTCTTGTAGTTGAATAACAACGGTGGTTTTTCAAGCCATTAGTCCTGGTTAAAATCCTGGTAGGAATTATGACTTATATCATGTCTTTGTTTTTATTTGGTCTAGTGTTAGGGTTGGTTGCGGTTGCTTCTAACCCCTCCCCGTATTTTGCGGCTTTAGGGTTAGTAGTGGTTGCGGGGATGGGATGTGGGGTATTAGTGGGTCATGGGGGCCCTTTCCTATCTTTAATTCTGTTTTTAATTTATTTGGGAGGAATGTTAGTTGTATTTGCGTATTCGGCAGCTTTAGCTGCGGAGCCTTACCCTGAAAGTTGAGGGAGCCGACCGGTTGCAGCTTATATGCTGGTGTATGGAATTGGTGTGGCTTTAGTGTCTGGTTTATTCTGGGGTGGATGGTATGAAGTTTCTTGAGTACCTGTGGATGAACTTGGGGAGTTTACTGTGCTTCGGGGAGATACTGGGGGAGTTGCTCTTATATATTCTTTGGGGGGAGGAATATTGGTTGTTAGTGCATGGGTGTTGCTTTTAACTTTGTTTGTGGTGCTTGAGTTAACGCGTGGGCTGAGTCGGGGTACTCTTCGGGCAGTTTAGAAGATAAATACTAGTGTGGCAAGGATGAGGGTGAGGAGGAATAAGGTTAGATAGGTTTTGATTATTCCTTGCTGGGCATTGCTTGTTGTGGTGACTAGGGGGATATTAGAGGAAATAATGGCTTTGGGTCCTGTTTTTTCTAACCAGGTTTGGTCGATTATTTGACTGGCGATTGTTTGGCCAAGGGTGAGGTTTAGTTTAGGGGTAAGGCGATGGATGATCATTGGGAAAAAGCCTAATATGTTGGAGAAGTGGTGGGTGGTTAGTTGAGGGAGGGGTTTGAATTGTTTGTTTGTTAAAGATGCTAGTTCTAGGGCAATTAACAGTCCTGAGATGGTAACAACCAGGGCAGCTAGTTTAAGAAGGGGAGGTATAGTTATGACAGGTGTTTTTAAAGGGATAATGTTTGAGGTAATTAGGAGACCGGCGACGATGCTACCTCAGGCTAGTCGTTTGATTGGGTTGATTACTGCTGGGTTATTTTCGTTAATAGGGGATATGGGGCTGAATCGGGGGTGGCCCATGGAGACGAAGTACACCACTCGGAGGCTGTAAATGGCTGTAAAAGAGGTGGCTAAAATGGTTAAGGTCAGGGCTCAGGCGTTAAGGTGTGATGTGTTTAGTGATTCAATGATGGCGTCTTTGGAGAAGAAGCCTGCTAAAAAGGGGGTACCTGTTAGGGCTAGACTGCCAATGGTAAGGCAGGAGGATGTAAAAGGAGTGAGGTGATGTATACCTCCTATCTTGCGAATGTCTTGTTCGTCATTTAAGCTGTGAATGATTGAACCTGAGCATAGAAAGAGTATTGCTTTGAAGAAAGCGTGCGTACAGATGTGAAGGAAGGCAAGTTGAGGTTGGTTTAATCCGATGGTAACCATCATTAGGCCTAATTGGCTAGATGTAGAGAATGCAACGATTTTTTTGATGTCATTTTGAGTGAGGGCACAGGTAGCGGTGAATAGGGTCGTTAGGGCACCTAAACATAAACATACGGTTAAAGCCGTCTGGTTGTGTTCCATTAGAGGGCTCAATCGGACTAGGAGAAAAATTCCCGCAACAACCATGGTGCTGGAGTGCAGTAGGGCAGAGACCGGTGTGGGACCCTCTATGGCAGAGGGAAGCCATGGGTGAAGTCCAAATTGGGCTGATTTACCGGTAGCGGCAATAATCAGCCCTAGAAGTGGGAAGGTAAGGTCAAAGTCTTTGGCGGCTGCAAATATTTGTTGCATTTCCCAAGAGTTAAAGTTTGTGGCTATCCATGCTATGGCGAAAATTAGTCCAACATCCCCGACTCGGTTATAAAGAACTGCCTGGAGGGCAGCAGTATTTGCGTCGGCTCGTCCATATCATCAGCCGATGAGAAGGAAGGACATAATGCCTACTCCTTCTCAGCCAATAAAAAGTTGAAATATATTGTTTGCTGTAACTAGGGTAATTATAGCAATTAGAAAGACTAGGAGGTATTTGAAAAATCGGTTCATGTAAGGGTCTGCATGTATGTATCAAGATGCAAATTCAAGAATTGATCATGTAACATATAGGGCGACTGGGGTAAAGATAATTGAGTAGTGGTCGAATTTGAGGCTAATATTAACATCAAATGTTAGGGTATTTATTCAATTTCAGTTAGTAATGATTACTTCTGCTCCTTCGTTGAGGAAAAGGCCCAAAGGAAGGAGGCTAGTGAAGAAAGCTAGTTTAACTGCTGTTTTGACTTGGGAGAGGGCTCAATTGGTTCCGGATGGTTGAGGTGTGAGGGTTGTGAATACGGGGTACGCTAAAAGTAAAAAAATAATGATTAAGCTGGATGTTATTATTAGGGAAGTGGGGTGCATAGCTGCTACTTGGATTTGCACCAAGAGTTTTTGGTTCCTAAGACCAACGGATGAGCTGTTATCCTTTAGGAGCGGCTCGAGTGAGCCCAGGGGTTCAACCAAGGTGGCGAAGATTAGCAGTCTTCGTTGCTAGCGAGCCTCTCTCGGTGGGTAAGGGGGCTTTAACCTCTATTTTTAGAATCACAATCTAATGTTTTTGTTAAACTATACCTACAAGCGGCCCACCCTCAAATTAATTCGGGTTTGAGGATTAGCAGGATTAGGGGGAGGAGGTGAAGGGCTATTAGTAAATGTTCTCGAGAGTGGGAGGGGTCAAGGGCAATAATATGGGCTGGAAGTGGGCCCCGTTGAGTCATAAGGAACATATAGAGTGAGTAGCCTGCAGTGATTAGGGTACCAGCCCCTGTTAGTGCGAGGGTTCATCAGGATCAGTTAAATAATGATGTGATAATTATTAGTTCTCCTATTAGGTTAGGTAAAGGGGGGAGGGCTAAGTTAGCAAGGCTGGCAATAAATCATCATGTTGTTATTAGGGGAAGGGCCATTTGTAGTCCTCGTGCTAGAACTATGGTCCGGCTGTGGGTTCGTTCGTAGTTGGTATTTGCTAGGCAGAATAGGGCTGAGGATGTTAGGCCATGTGCAATTATAAGGATGAGGGCTCCTGTAAATCCTCATGGGGTTTGGATGAGGATGCCCCCTACAACTAGGCCTATGTGGCTAACTGATGAATAAGCAATGAGAGATTTTAAGTCTGTTTGGCGTAAGCAAATTGAGCCGGTTATAATTACCCCTCAAAGGGCGAAGATAAGAAAGGGGTAGCTTAGTTCTTTTGTTAGGGGCTCTAACATGACCATTATTCGTATTATGCCATATCCCCCTAGTTTTAAGAGCACGGCAGCAAGGATTATGGAGCCGGCGACGGGTGCTTCAACGTGTGCTTTAGGAAGTCAGAGGTGGACTCCGTAAAGAGGTATTTTTACTAGAAAAGCCAGTAGACAACCTGCTCATCAGAGTTTGTCGGCGTAGGTTGAAAGTAATATAGGGTCGGAATATTGTAGGGTAAGTATGGAGAGAGTGCCTGTGTTGTTTTGTAGAAGTAGAAGGGCTACAAGAAGCGGGAGAGAGCCTGCTAAAGTGTAGAATAAGAAGTAGGTCCCTGCATTGAGTCGTTCTGTTTGATTGCCTCATCGGGTGATTAGAATTAGGGTTGGGATAAGAGTAGCTTCAAATATGACGTAAAATATAATAATTTCGGTTGCACTGAAGGCTAAGATTAGGAAAATTTGTAATGACGTCAGGAGTGTAATGTATATTCGTTGCCGATTGATGGGCTCCAGGGCTGTGTGGTTTTGGCTAGCAAGAATTATGAGGGGTAAAAGCCAGCAGGTGAGGACTAGCAGGGGGGTAGAGAGGGGGTCTGTTGCCATGTAGAGGTTAAGAGAGGATCACCCTGTCTCTGACAGGTTTTTTAGTCAGGTAAGGCTGGCCAGGGCGATTACTAGGCTGTGGAGAAGGGAGGAGGGTCAGAGTCACTTAGCGGGGGAGAATCAAATTGTTGGCACTAGCATTAAGGTGGGGATTAGGATTTTTAGCATTGTAGGAGATTTAGGCTTTGTAAGCGGTCAGACCCGTGGGTACGGGCTGTAGCTACCAATAGAGCGAGTCCGGCACTTGCTTCGCAAGCTGAGAAAGCTAGTAGTAGTATAGGGGAGGCTGAGAAGTTAGTGGAGTCTAGTTGTAGGGTCCATAGGGAGAGTGCAATAAACAGGGAGAGTATTATTCCCTCTAAACATAGGAGAGCAGAGAGAAGATGGGTTCGGTGGAGGGCTAGTCCTGTTAACCCTAGTAAGAAGGTCGATGAAAAAGTGAAGTGAACGGGGGTCATTAGGTGATTGTGGACTTTAACCACAAGTTTTTGAGCCGAAATCAAATGTTTTTCTTAAACTAATTACCTATTCGGCCCATTCTAGTCCGCCTTGAATTCATTCATAAATTAGGCCTAGGGTAAGCAGAGCTAGGACAGCTGAGGCTCATAGGAATGTGGTTAAAGGAGATGATAGTTGGTCTCCTCAGGGAAGGGGTAGGAGAAGGGCAATTTCTAGGTCAAATAGAAGAAATAAAATAGCAACAAGAAAGAATCGAAGAGAAAATGGGAGTCGGGCACTACCTAGTGGATCAAAGCCGCATTCGTAGGGGGAGAGCTTTTCATGGTCTGGGCTTATTTGGGGCAGTCAGAAGGAAACAATGGCGAGAATGGTGGAAAGTACAATGGCAATAGAAATAATTGTTGTGACTAAGTTCATTATCTTTCCTTGGAGTTTAACCAAGACCTGGTGATTGGAAGTCACTTATACTTGCTTTGATACTAGAAAGATTAAGATCCTCATCAGTAGATGGAGATGTATAGGAATAATCAGACGACGTCTACGAAGTGTCAATATCAGGCGGTTGCTTCGAATCCGAAATGGTGCTCAGATGTAAAATGATATTGAATTTGGCGGAGTAGACAGATGGCCAGGAATGTTGAGCCAATAATAACGTGTAGTCCGTGGAAGCCAGTGGCTACAAAAAATGTGGAGCCGTAGACTCCGTCTGCGATTGTAAAGGGGGCCTCGTAGTACTCTATGGCTTGGAGAAAGGTGAAATAGAATCCTAGTAGAATTGTTAGTGCTAAAGATTGAATTGCTTGTTTTCGTTCACCTTCTATAATGCTGTGGTGGGCTCAGGTAACTGTAACTCCAGAGGCGAGTAGAACAGCTGTGTTGAGAAGGGGAACTTCAAATGGATCCAGGGTTGTAATGCCGGTAGGGGGTCAGCAGCCTCCTAGTTCAGGGGTGGGTGCAAGGCTTGAGTGGTAGAAGGCTCAGAAGAATCCTAGGAAGAAAAAGACTTCTGAGGTAATGAAGAGGATCATTCCATATCGGAGCCCTTTTTGAACGGGCGGTGTGTGGTGACCTTGGAATGTGCCTTCTCGTACGATGTCTCGTCATCATTGGAATATTGTAAGAAGAAGAAGAACTATTCCGAGGGACATAAGTGTTGTCGAGTGGAAGTGAAATCAGATTGCGAGACCTGACGTTATTAGGAGGGCAGCAATAGCGCCTGTTAGAGGTCAAGGGCTGGGGTCAACTATGTGGTATGCGTGTGCTTGATGGGCCATTAGACGTTTTCTTGTAGGTAAAGGCTTAAGAGAAGGACGAAGACGTAAGCTTGAATTATAGCAACGGCAACTTCTAAGAGGGTAAGTAGGAATAGTAGTGTTGCTGTGAGAATTGCTACTGTGGGTATAAGTGGAAGAAGTACAAATGCAGCTGTCGCGATTAGTTGAATCAGAAGATGTCCGGCTGTTAGGTTTGCTGTTAGCCGTACTCCTAGGGCTAGAGGGCGAATAAATAGACTAATTGTTTCGATAATGATCAGGACGGGAATCAGGGGGGTGGGGGTACCTTCAGGGAGAAGGTGGCCAAGTGCGATAGTTGGTTGGTTACGTATACCAATAATAACGGTTGCTAGCCAGAGTGGAACTGCAAGGCCTATATTGAGGGACAATTGTGTGGTAGGGGTAAATGTGTAAGGCAGAAGTCCTAACATGTTTAGAGTGATTAGGAATAATATTAGGGAGGTAAATAATGCAGCTCATTTATGGCCCCCGGGGCTTAGGGGTAGGAGAAGTTGCTGGGTGAATCGGTTGATGAATCAGTTTTGAAGGGCTAATAGTCGGTTGTTGAGTCATCGGGAGGAGGGGGTGGGGTAAAGGATTCAAGGGAGGCTTAAGGCTAGAGCCATTAAGGGGATACCTAAATATGTGGGGCTCATGAATTGGTCAAAGAAGCTTAGTGTCATGGTCAGTTTCAGGGCTCTGTTTTAGGGGTTTCTGCGCTTTGAAGAGTTGGCTCGTTGGGGAAAGTATGAGCTAGCACTTTAGGAGGAATAACGGTTAGGAAAATTAGTCAGGTGAAGACTAAAATGGCAAATCAGGGTGCGGGGTTGAGTTGAGGCATGTCGCTAGGGGTGGTTGGGAGGCACCAATCTTTAGCTTAAAAGGCTAACGCTATACCCTGTTTAGCTTCTTAGCGAGGCGTCTTCAAGTATTAGAGATGATCAATTTTCAAAGTGTTCTAGGGGTACTGCTTCTACTACGATGGGTATAAAACTATGGTTAGCCCCACAAATTTCAGAGCATTGTCCGTAAAAGACCCCTGGTCGGGATGCGATGAAGGCTGTTTGATTCAGGCGGCCGGGGACTGCGTCTATTTTTACGCCTAGTGCTGGGACTGCTCAGGAGTGGAGAACGTCTTCAGCAGATACTAGGACTCGGATTGGGGATTCCACTGGGATTACTATTCGGTGGTCGGCTTCTAGGAGTCGAAATTGTCCGGGAGTTAGATCTTGTGTTGGGATTATGTAGGAGTCAAATCCGAGGTCTTCGTAGTCTGTATACTCGTAGCTTCAGTACCATTGATGTCCTATGGCTTTAATTGTGAGATGGGGGTCGTTAACTTCATCTATAAGGTAAAGAATGCGTAGAGAGGGGAGGGCAATTAGGATAAGAATAACTGCTGGAAGAACAGTTCAGATGATTTCAATTTCTTGGGAGTCCAGGATGTATTTATTGGTGAGTTTGGTGGAGACCATGGCCACAATGATGTAAAGTACTAGCGTGCTAATTAGGAACACAATTATTAAGGCGTGGTCGTGGAAATGAAGGAGTTCTTCTATAACAGGTGAAGCTGCATCTTGAAAGCCTAGCTGTGAGGGATGTGCCATTAAGTGTTCAAGACACGTGGGGTTTTAACCCACGATTCTGCCTTGACAAGGCAGTGTAATGTCTATTTTACTAGTGTCTTATGAAGAAAGTGACAGAGCGGTTATGTGGTTGGCTTGAAACCAACCTATGGGGGTTCAACTCCTCCCTTTCTCGTCAGTTTGATTGAACTTGAACGAATGCAGGTTCCTCGAATGTATGATAAGGGGGAGGGCAGCCATGTAATCATTCTACATTAGTTGTGGTGAGTTCTACTGCTAGTACTTCACGTTTTGCGGCAAATGCTTCTCAGATAATGAAGAGGAACATAATTACTGCTACTAGGGAGATGAGTGATCCAATGGAGGAGACAGTATTTCACAGGGTGTATGCATCGGGGTAGTCTGAATACCGTCGAGGTATTCCAGCTAGGCCTAGGAAGTGTTGGGGGAAGAAGGTTAGGTTTACTCCAATAAACATAATTCCAAAGTGGATTTTTGTTCAAGTGCTGTGGAGGGTGTATCCTGTAAATAGAGGGAATCAGTGGACAAAAGCAGCAACAATGGCGAAAACGGCTCCCATTGAAAGGACGTAGTGGAAGTGGGCAACTACGTAGTATGTGTCATGCAGGACGATGTCTAGGGAGGAATTAGCTAAGACGATGCCAGTTAGGCCTCCGACTGTGAAGAGGAAAATAAACCCTAGGGCTCAGAGAAGAGGCGTTTCTCATTTGATTGAGCCTCCGTGGAGGGTTGCAAGTCAGCTAAAGACTTTAACACCAGTAGGGATTGCGATGATTATGGTGGCAGATGTAAAATAAGCTCGTGTGTCTACGTCCATGCCGACTGTAAATATGTGATGGGCTCAGACAATAAACCCCAGAAGGCCGATTGCCATTATGGCTCACACCATACCCATGTAGCCAAATGGTTCTTTTTTACCAGAGTAGTAGGCAACAATGTGTGAGATTATTCCGAAGCCTGGAAGAATTAAAATGTAAACTTCTGGGTGGCCAAAGAATCAGAATAGGTGTTGGTAAAGAATTGGGTCACCTCCTCCAGCGGGGTCGAAGAAGGTGGTGTTAAGGTTTCGGTCTGTAAGAAGCATTGTAATGCCAGCAGCCAGGACGGGTAGGGAGAGCAGAAGAAGTACAGCAGTAATCAGGACTGCCCACACGAACAGAGGGGTTTGGTATTGGGAGATGGCAGGGGGTTTCATGTTAATAATAGTTGTAATGAAGTTGATAGCTCCAAGGATGGAAGAAATTCCTGCTAAGTGGAGAGAAAAAATGGTCAGGTCGACGGATGCCCCTGCATGGGCTAAGTTACCCGCCAGGGGTGGGTAAACGGTTCATCCCGTTCCGGCCCCAGCTTCTACTCCGGAAGAGGCAAGAAGGAGAAGGAAGGACGGTGGGAGTAGTCAGAAGCTCATGTTATTCATTCGAGGGAATGCTATGTCTGGGGCACCAATTATTAGTGGTACGAGTCAGTTTCCGAATCCTCCGATTATAATTGGCATTACTATAAAGAAAATTATTACGAATGCATGTGCTGTAACAATTACATTATAAATCTGGTCGTCTCCTAGGAGGGCGCCTGGTTGGCTTAGTTCTGCTCGAATGAGCAGGCTTAGGGCTGTGCCCACTATTCCGGCTCAGGCACCAAATACTAGATAGAGGGTGCCGATGTCTTTGTGATTGGTCGAGAAAAATCAACGTGTGATTGCCACAGGTAGGATGGCTGAGTTTTAAGCGGTGGATTGTACCCCCATAAACAGAGGTTTGAATCCTCTTCTTACCAAGCCCCGAGGTGTTTTACATATTAGATTGCAAATCTAAAGAAGTAGGCTAACCCCCTACCGGGGCTTTTCCCCGCCTTTAGTCTCTTAATAGGCGGGGAAAAGGTAGATGGATGCTCGCTGGTTTGGGCGCTTAGCTGTTAACTAAGAGTTTGTAGGATCGAGGCCTGCCTATCTAGAAAGGCTTTAGCTTAATTAAAGTATCTGTTTTGCATGCAGAAGATGTGGGGTAATATCCCGCAAGTCTTATCAGGGGCTGGGAGACTTTCACTCCCGCTTAGGGCTTTGAAGGCCCTTGGTCTTGTACTATCCTAAGTCCCTTAGAGGGTTAATAGGGCAACTGCTGCTGGGGTGAGGGGTAATAAGGATAAGGTGGCTGTAGTTGAGACGGCTAGAGGTAGGGTTAGTTGTGTGGAGGGGAGGCGTCAGGGGGTAGTTCCGGTGAGATTGTTGGGGGATATGGTAAGGGTTATTGCGTATGTGAGGCGTAGGTAAAAATATAGGCTTAGGAGGGCAGTTAGGGCAGCTAGTGTGGCTGTAGGGGCGAGGCCTTGTTTGGTTAGTTCTTGGAGGATTAGTCATTTTGGTATAAATCCTGTTAGTGGGGGTAGACCGCCTAGTGAAAGGAGAATGAGTGGGGCAAGGGATGTGAGTATGGGGGCTTTTGCTCATGAGGTGGCGAGGGCATTAATGGTAGTTGATTTATTTAGTTTAAATACAAGGAATGTTGAGAATGTTATAATAAAGTACGTGAGAAGAGCCAACAGTGTAAGGGAGGGGGAAAATTGTAAGATTAGGATTATTCAGCCTAGATGGGCGATTGAGGAGTAGGCAAGGATTTTTCGTAGTTGAGTTTGGTTAAGACCACCTCAGCCCCCAACTAGGGTGGACATGAGTCCTAGAATAATTAAAATGGTTGAATTGGCCGGTTGAATTTGGAGAAGCAGGGCGAAAGGGGCAAGTTTTTGTCAGGTTGAGAGAATAAGGCCTGTGGTGAGGTCCAATCCTTGAAGGACTTCAGGTAGTCAGGCATGAACTGGGGCAAGGCCAATTTTTAATGCAAGGGCAAGGGTAATTAAGGTAACGGGGAGGGGGTGTGATATCTGTTGAATGTCTCATTGTCCGGTAAGTCAAGCATTAGTGGTGCTGGCAAAAAGTAGTATGGCGGCTGCGGTGGCTTGAGTAAGAAAGTATTTAGTAGTTGCTTCTACTGCTCGTGGGTGGTGGTGTTGGGCTATAAGTGGAATAATGGCGAGGGTATTTATTTCAAGTCCTATTCAGGCCAGGAGTCAGTGAGAGCTGGCAAAGGTGATTGTGGTTCCTAGGCCTAGTCCAAATAGCAGGGTGGCTAAGATGTACGGGTTCATTAGTAAAGGAAGGAGTTTAACCAACATGTTTGGGGTATGGGCCCAAAAGCTTAATTAGCTGACTTTACTTAGGAAGTGGTGTAGTGGAAGCACTGAGAGTTTTGATCTCTCTAGGTAGGGTTCGAGTCCCTTCTTTCTAAGGAGTCGGGGGGACTTTAACCCCCATGGTTCACTCTATCAAAGTGGCCCTTTGGCTTCAGGCACAACTCCGGGGTTATAGTTGAGGGGGTAGTCCTGCGAATGCAATGGGAAGTGAAAGGTGTCAAATAACTAGGGATAGTGTGAGAGGTAGGAAGTTTTTTCAGATCAGGTGCATAAGCTGGTCGTACCGGAATCGGGGGTATGAGGCCCGAACTCAAAGGAATACGATTGAAAGGAGGGCGGCTTTAGTTATTAGGTTGACTGCAGTGAGTTCTGGGATTGTTGGGATGTGTGCTGCGCCTAAGAAAAGGGTGGCGGAAAGTGTATTCATAAGTAAGATGTTGGCATATTCTGCTAGGAAGAATAGGGCAAAGGGGCCTCCTGCATATTCTACGTTGAAGCCTGATACTAGTTCTGATTCACCTTCAGTTAGGTCGAACGGTGCTCGATTGGTTTCTGCTAGGGTTGAAATGTATCATATAGCGGCTAAAGGCCAGGCTGGTAAGATCAATCAAACGCTTTCTTGGGCAATGTTGAAGGTTTGCAGGGTGAAGCCGCCGGTGAAGATAATGGCGTTTAAGAGGATGAGTCCGAGGCTAACTTCGTATGAGATGGTTTGCGCTACGGCTCGAAGGGCACCGATTAGGGCGTATTTTGAATTTGATGCTCAGCCTGAGCCTAGAATTGAATAGACTGCAAGGCTGGAGAGGGCTAAGATAAATAAGATACCTAAGTTTAGGTCAATTACTGGGTAGGGAAGGGGTATTGGGGCTCACAGGGTGAGGGCAAGTGTAAGGGCTAGCATCGGGGTTAGAAGGAAGAGAATGGGGGAAGAGGTTGAGGGGCGCACGGGTTCTTTAATAAATAGTTTCACTCCGTCGGCGATGGGTTGTAGGAGGCCGTAGGGTCCTACAATGTTTGGACCTTTTCGCAGTTGTATGTAGCCAAGCACTTTACGTTCAAGTAGGGTTAGAAAAGCAACGGCTAGAAGAACTGGAACAATGAAAGCTAGTGGGTTAATGATGTGGGTGATGAGTGTTGAGATCATAGTTAAGGAGAGGACTTGAACCTCTGTTGAAAGGGCTTAGGTCTTTTGCAGTAACCGGGCTCTGCCACCTTAACATGCCGTTTTCTTCGACACAGGGGCATGCCCTTTTGCCTATTTTAGTTGTTTTCATTAGGTGGGGGTGAGGCGTGCTTCAAGCATGGGCCTCTTCTTTTCGGTCCTTTCGTACTAGAAAAGATCATGTCATAGATAGAAACTGACCTGGATTACTCCGGTCTGAACTCAGATCACGTAGGACTTTAATCGTTGAACAAACGAACCCTTAATAGCGGCTGCACCATTAGGATGTCCTGATCCAACATCGAGGTCGTAAACCCCCTTGTCGATATGGGCTCTAAAAGGGGATTGCGCTGTTATCCCTAGGGTAACTCGGTCCGTTGATCGGCGTTGCCGGATCTTATTGGTCAGAAATTCTGTTTGTTAGAGCGGGAGCTCTTAGTTGTAGGAGGAGTATTCCCATTCCACGTGGGGGTTTTTTGTTTCCCCGCGGTCGCCCCAACCAAAGACATTAGGGCAGGGTTCATCTGGTTTAATCCTTTATTTAGGAGTGTTTAACATGATCTGCCTGGGTGTCTAAAGCTCCATAGGGTCTTCTCGTCTTATGGTTTTATCCCCGCTTCTGCACGGGGAGATCAATTTCATTGACTTGAAAAAGGAGACAGCTAAGCCCTCGTTGTGCCATTCATACAGGTCTCCATTTAAAAGACAAGTGATTGCGCTACCTTCGCACGGTCAAAATACCGCGGCCGTTAAACTTATAGTCACAGGGCAGGCGGGACCTCTTATTTTTCAGCTTTGCAAGAGGCGATGTTTTTGGTAAACAGGCGAGGCTTCATGTGTTTGCCGAGTTCCTTCTCTTTCTTTTAGTCTTTCCTAGGGGGCACACCAGTGTGGGGTTAACGGTAGTGTTTTGAATGTTCTTCTGGTTGTTTGGTCTGTTGTTCAGTACCCTCTTTGTTTGGGGCCGTTAATGTTCGGTGGGGGGTCCGTTCCGATTTACACGTGTGCAAGGAGAGAGTTATATGCTCTCTTATTACTCATATTAGCATGATCACTCCCATGCTTGCATGGGATGGCCTGGTAGAAATAGGGGGTTAAGATAAAATTATCGGGATGAAGGGGGTAATAGGTATGTCTGAGCTTTAACGCTTTCTATAGGGATGGCTGCTTTTAGGCCCACCCAAACATTTTACCTTTGTTTTTATGATCTTTACCCTCCTGGAAAAGTTGTGTCTTGTTTCAAAGGGGCTGTACCCCCTTTGACTAACTCTCTCGGTTTCTTTAGGTGTCAGGAGGGGTCAAGACGGAAGTGAAGAAAGAAGCCGAGAGGCTGAACTTCTATCCAATTCTCAGGCAACCAGCTATAACTAGGTTCGGTAGGTCTGTCACCTCTACTCAAAGCTCTTCCCACTCTTTTGCCACAGAGACGGGTGTGCCCTATTAATAGGCTGTCTTGGAGTAGCTCACTTAGTTTCGGGGAATCAAACTAAAGTTCTCTTTGCTTGGGTTTTTCTAGCTAAATCATGATGCAAAAGGTACGAGCTTAAATCTCTGCTTTTTTGGGCTTTACTGGTTTGTTTCATTTCTCTTTCAGCGTTCCCTTGCGGTACTTTCTCTATTGCGCCACGTCCCCTTTTCTGTCGCCCATACTAGGGGGGTAAAATGGTTTGTTTAATGAAAATTTTGGTATATTTGGGGGTATAAATAATGGTTTGTTGTTTTTGGTAGTGGGGGCTAGCTGTTGGGCGTCAGGGTGACCCGATTTGCACGGATGACTTCTCAGTGTAAGGGAGATGCTTTTCTGTTTTAGCTACACTCTGATTTTTCCAAGTACACCTTCCGGTACACTTACCATGTTACGACTTGCCTCCCCTTTGCGATTGTAGGATTTTAGTTACTTTCATTTTTAGGCTTGGGGAGAGTGACGGGCGGTGTGTGCGCGCTTCAGGGCCAATTTCAGCGGAACACTCTATTTCCTGCTTACTGCTAAATCCTCCTTCAGATGTACATTTCAGTGCATCGTTCGTATTCACTGCATTAGGGAATGTAGCCCATTTCTTCCCCCTCCATACGCTACACCTCGACCTGACGTTTTGGGCTGTGCCAATTTTGCTTACTATAGGACCTTCACAGGGTAAGCTGACGACGGCGGTATATAGGCGGGAAAAACAAGGAAGGGTGAGGTTTAACGGGGGTTATCGGTTCTAGAACAGGCTCCTCTAGGTGGATCTAAAGCACCGCCAAGTCCTTTGGGTTTCAAGCTGATGCTCGTAGTTCCCAGGCGGATAGCAGGTGTAAGGTGCTATCGATGTTTAGGGCTAGGCATAGTGGGGTATCTAATCCCAGTTTGTACCATAGCTTTCGTGGGTTCAGGGGTTGTAAAGCCACTTTCGTGATTGTTCTTCTTACTCTCGGGTGCGTATAACAGCTTTGAGGGTATTCGGCTTTAGTATTCAGGTTATCTTAACCACTCTTTACGCCGGGGGCTATCAACTTGGGCCTCTCGTATAACCGCGGTGGCTGGCACGAGTTTTACCGGCCCTCTTAGCTTTGACTAAGTCAAGTTTTCACTTATGGCTTAATGTTTATCACTGCTGAGTTCCCTTGGGGGTGTGGCTAAGCAAGGGGTCGTGGGCTTAACTTAATGTGCCTGATACCAGCTCCTTGTTCCCGGGCAGGGAACTGTAGGGCATTCTCACAGGGGTGCGGATACTTGCATGTGTAAGTTTAGCTAAAGTTGATAGTAAAGTCAGGACCAAGCCTTTGTGCTTGCGGAGCTTTCTAGGGCCCATCTTAACATCTTCAGTGTTATGCTTTGATTAAGCTACGCTAGC